GAAGCTATTCAGGAACAAATTGAACGTTTTATGCTTCAGGAACAAGCATAAAAAAATGGATCGCTACTATTACTATCTTTAGATCTTAATTTCAATTAAGATTTCAATTTAAAACAGGAATTACATGGGCTCTAATTTAAATTATTCAAAAGAATTTTCTTGATATCAAACATAGAAAATCAAAATATGGAAAGAATTTGCGTCCAATAGGATTTGAACCTATACCAAAGGTTTAGAAGACCTCTGTCCTATCCATTAGACAATGGACGCCTTTCATTCCTATTTTTCGTATTTGGCCCTTTTCAATCTCTTGGTTGACAAAAAAAGAATCAGATTGTATATGAGAGAGAAATTTTGCAATTCTATTTTTAATGATGCACTCCTACTAATATCAGATCTATAGAGTAGATAATATATAAGCATTTCAAATAAAAAACTATAAAGCGGGTAGCGGGAATCGAACCCGCATCGTTAGCTTGGAAGGCTAGGGGTTATAGTCGACGCCGATTCATCGTTTTGAACGTCTCTAATTCAAAACCGAACATGAAACTTTGGTTTCATTCGGCTCCTTTATGGATGTGAACAAAATTCTAAATAAATTCTACCCATAACATCTATGTCAGTTTTTTGTCTGAATACAGACAAAACAAATCACTTTCTAGATGATCCCTCTAGAAGAGAGTCATTCTAACAATCATTCTAGTTACTTCGTTCTTTATTTTTATTTGAAAAGATCCCGAGGAAGGGTATTTTGTTTCTACCGAGCTAACAATAGGTTGATGTCCCTAGTAAACCAAAGTCATCATTTAATAGCTATTTTGATTCACTTTCTTCTCTACAAATAAAAAATGGAAGATTTAGTTACGATTAGAAACCTCCTTTGTATCTTCATCCATGGACCTTTTTACTTATTACTTATTCAATTCGAAGTATTAATTCAATTTCAAATTATGTTTCGCAATTTCATAATCCAATTTCTCGCTTTATAAGTGACTGGTGGATAGAAATCACGATAATGTGTATTTTTTTTTTCTTTTCTCGAATATGTGATTGAGAGGGAAAGGATTAAATCCTTTTAGTTTCTATGTTCATTTTATGAAATAAAGTTTTTGATCGGAATAGGAATTAAACCGAAAGCAAAGACCCTTTAACTTGTAAAGGATTAGAAAAACGAATCACACTTTTACCACTAAACTATACCCGCTACAATGCGATTATTGTATACAATCGCACCTTTTGTCGAACGGGGAAATTGACCAGAGTAATAGTAATAGTAAATTAATAAAGTTAGTATCTTCTCAAAAGAATACAAATTAGAATACAAATTAGAGTGTTGACCCTTTTGAGTTTTCGTGTATGCAACTATCATCCCTTCCCTTCTTATTCTTGCTTGAAGATTTCGTATTCCGTTTTCAAATTTTATAGAATACTAAGTTGTTTTCCAATCAGATAAATAAGAATGATTTATCTAGAATCTATTTAAAATTGGTTTTCTTTGAACAAAAAAAGGCCCGGTTAGGGGCTGAACAGGCCGGGCCGTGGTAATAAAAAAAAGATGGGTCTTTTGAACAAGATCAAAAAAAGGAGAAGTCTTTTTTTTTTACTTTTTTTTATTGTTTTGTTGGCACTTTACAGCCCCTTTTTATTTAACAAAATAAAATTGCTGCTAAAAAGTGTACATATCTATATAATATCTATATAATAGAGAAAGAAATACTCCTTACTTTATGTTTACTTTATGTGTAATTTAGCAGCGTCTTCAATTGGGAGAGATGGCTGAGTGGACTAAAGCGACGGATTGCTAATCCGTTGTACGAGTTATTCGTACCGAGGGTTCGAATCCCTCTCTTTCCTCTTCCATTGATAACTTCATTTTTTTCGAATTGTCCAAATACTTTTTGTTCTTAGTTAAACATAAAAAAATCCTCAAAAAATCTAAAAGAAACATACCTTTTATTCTTCACGCCCAGGATTACGTCCGGGATCGTTAGATAGGAATCCAAAGATGAAGAGAGAAACAAAAAATATCACTACTGTGTAAACGAAGAGTTTGAGAGTAAGCATTCTAAAATCTCCAAGATAATTTTTTTTTGAAAAAAAAAATAGAATAGGTCCTACAGTTTTCTACCACATATCCTCTGTGAATACCAATAACAAAATTCTAAATAGAAAAAGATTTTCATAAATTCATTTTGAATAAGAGTTTTCCATTAACCAAAATAAAAATCTTTTTTATATCCGAAATTCGCGGGGATCCCAATTAATTACCTAATTAATAGAAAAAGAATAATAAATAAGAATAATACGGGGCTTTTACTCGAAAAGGGTTCAAAAATTAAAAAATAAACCGGGGGTCGGGTTTATTCCGACTAACCAACAAGTTGAATTGAGGGGTTCGTACTCTAAAACATATATGATCCTATCAATTGTTATAATTTTTTATCAACTAAAGTAAAGCAGTAATTTTATAGGTGATTTTCAAATTAAATATCTTATCGAAAACTTACAGCAGCTTGCCAAACAAAAGCTAAGAGAAAAAATAGCACAGGTATGACGGGCATAACATCTACGATTGGATTCAAAAAAGCATAGGCTTCGGGCAATTTTCCGAAGAAAAAGTTACTTGAATATGAAAAAAAGGCATAATGACAGATCCCTACCAAACTACAAATATTAAGCATAGCAGACGTTTTGTTCTGTGAGATAATTCCATTTTGATTGAGTTATTTATAGAATATAAATATAGGGAAAAGGTAAAATGAAAGGAGACAAAGAGTCCCTCTTTTCTTTTGAATCCGCCCAATCAAAAGTCCTTCAATTCTCAAAAGAGAATCGAAGAAATCATACTTTTCATACAATATCTTAATTGAATTCTATCTAATGATCAATAAATTAAGTTACATTCTATATTTACATGTATTAAAATCTTAATCTACTCTATAGCTATTTATCCTGGAGTTGACATAAAATAAATATTAATATTATTGATTATTCGTGTTGAATAGAAATCTAAATGGGGCGTGGCCAAGTGGTAAGGCAACGGGTTTTGGTCCCGCTATTCGGAGGTTCGAATCCTTCCGTCCCAGAGCATATCCTTTATTACTATTTGAAGTGTTGGAGTTCCTCTCTATTTTTTTTTATCCCGCAGACGGGGTATTTGACTTTTTTTTGACTTTTATGGTTTAGGCTTTTTTAGCCTACCAAAAATAGGAGCAACTTAATCGGGACTCATTTGACTTTATCCCTAGCCAGACCATATGAATCGACCTTTTGGTTTCTGTCCAAGTATTCCGGAGGAACAGGTAGGAGTTAATCATTAAACGAAGGTATTAAACTACCTTCGTCTGCTCGAATCTCATTAACAAAAATTGAACTAATTTAACTAATATAATTTAACTAATACAAATCTAATACTAATTAATACTAATATACTAATTATACAAATTACTAATATACTAATTATACAAATAAAGGGTATATACGGAATTCGATATCAAAGACCTAATCAATGTATTTTTTTTTTCAAATCAGACCAAAAGGATAAGTTAAAAAAAATTTCATATAAAAATGAAATGAAAAGTATTTTTATTCATTAAATAAAAAAATTTTGGATATTTGAAATCATTTCTTAGAAGTTAAATGGAATCTTTTAGACTTTAAGATAGAGAATTCTTCAGAAAAGAAAGCTATATATCGATATATAGAAGAAAGCTATATATCTATATCATAGAAGATAGAATATCGATATGGTAGAAAAACAAAAGGTATAAATTCTAGAAGAACAAGGGATATAAATTCGATGTCTATGCATTAATTGAACCAAGGACTCTTCATGATTCCCTAATCAATTCGATACTGGTTCCAAATTAGAAGAATGTTATGGTAAAACTTCGTTTGAAACGATGTGGTAGAAAGCGACATGCGACTTGAAGGACACGATCCGCTGTGGATTTCTTCTTCTATCCACCATCTTCTATTTCTATAGAAACCGAGGTGCTCCTGTCTCGACATATGTTGGGATAGTAAATAGTCCATGATGGAACTCGAGTAGAAAGTCTTAATTTATTTCTCGGAACAAGAATCTAGGGTTAATACAAATCAAGAAATTGGAATAACTTCGTAAATTGTAAATATATATAAATTGACGGGATCCCTGTCGAGCAAATTTCCAATTCAAAAGTAATATTTGTTAGAATGAATTAAACCTTTTTGATCAAAGGTGTATAATGAATTGGCCGTAGGATTTTTTGATTTCCTTATAAAAAAAAAAAAGGGGGTATGTTACTACCATTTTTGAAAGGATTAAAAAGCACCGAAATAATGTCTAAACCCAATGGTTTAAAACAAAGAGAGAAAGGATCCCAGAACAAGGAAACGCCCTTTGATTTGAATTGTCTCAATAACTAATAACTGGGTCAGACTTACGAATCAAAATCAATTTGATTCGAGACAAAAAACAAAAATAAAAAGGGTGGAAAGACCACTCAATAAAAGAAATTGTCTAATCATTTTCCTTTAGGGCTATTTGAGAGTTATCTAACTTGAGTTATGAGTACGACTGGTTACTGCTGGTTTCTTTTTCATTTTCAGGAATGAAGAAGAAAAAGACTTCAATCCTAGTCTAATTGATTTAATGATGTTATGGACTCTTTGTTTATTTATTTGTTTATTTATTAGGATTGTATACTTTCTATAGTCTAATTCTATAGAGAGACATAGAAAAAACCTCGAATCAAATTCTTTGTTCGCGAGCCGTACGAAGAGAAAACTTCCTATATATACGTTTCTAGGGGGGGGTATTCTTCATTTACACCTATCTCAATGAGCCGTCTATCGAATCGTTGCAATTGGTGTTCGCTCCCGAAGAGAAGGCAAAGACCTGCAGAAAGTGGATTTTTATGATCCGATAAAGAATCAAACTTATTGAAACATTCCTGTTATTCTATATTTCCTTGAAAGGGGAGCTCAACCCACGGGAACGGTTCAGGATATTTATTTTC